TCTCTAACTATAAAACATTACATAGAAACAGTTTGGATAAATAAGATTCATGGCATCCTTCTTACTACCAATTACACAAAATTTGATCATAAATTGACTCTATTTGATCGAAAATCATTATCAACAGAAATTAGTTATTTCTTAAACATAATTAGCAAGTTTGGAGGAAAATCAACTTTAAATTTGAAAGGACTTTCTTTATTTCCGGAAAACAAACAAGTAAGAATTAATTCAGAAGATCGAATAAAAATTTTTAAATTTTTAATCAATGCAGTTATAACTGATACTAAGGATAAAACAATTAGCAAAGAATATATTGGAATAAAAGAAATAAATAAAAAAGTTCCTGAATGGTCATACAAATTAATCGACGAATTGGAACAACAGGAAGTAGCAACTGAAGGAAATAGGGCAACGGATTATCAAATTCGTTCACGAAAAGCCAAACGTGTCGTAATTTTTACTAAGAGTCCTGAGAATACCGATCCTGAGACTAATGAAAATGAAAAAGAGACTGATAATTCTGATCAAGCTGAAGAGTTGGCTTTGATACGTTATTCACAACAACCAGATTTTCGTCGAGATATAATAAAAGGTTCTATACGAGCTCAAAGGCGTAAAATAATTATTTTGGACCTGTTTCAAGCAAGTGTGCATTCCCCCCTTTTTTTGGATAGAATAGACAAACCTCCCCTCTTTTCTTTTGATATCCCCGATCTAATGAAAAGAATCTTTATTTTTTTAAATTTTATTTGGAAAAAGAATAAATTAATAATTTCGGATCATACAAAGGAAAAAACAAAAGAAAGTGAAAAAGAAGAGGAGTACAAAAGAAAACCATTCCAAAAAGAGAAGCAAACTCGTATAGAAATAGCGGAACTTTGGGATAACATTATATTTGCTCAAGTAATAAGAGGTTTTGCATTAGTAATCCAATCAATTCTTAGAAAATATATTATATTACCTTCATTAATAATATCTAAAAATATTGTTCGTATACTATTATTTCAATTTCCCGAATGGTCTGAGGATTTAAAGGATTGGACTAAAGAAATTTATATTAAATGCACCTATAATGGCGTTCAATTATCAGAAGACGAATTTCCGAAAAACTGGTTAACGGACGGTATTCAGATAAAGATTCTATTTCCTTTTCGTCTGAAACCTTGGCACAGATCTAAGTTACGATTCTCTAATAAAGATCCAATTAAAAAGAAAGGTAAAAAACAAAAAAATGATTTTTGTTTTTTAACAGTTTGGGGAATGGAAACTAAATTACCTTTTGGTTCTCCCCGAAAACCAATTTCATTTTTTGAACCCATTTTAAAAAAATTAAAAAAAATAAAATTAAAATTGCAAAAAAAATGTTTTTTAGTTCTAAGAGTTTTAAAAAAAAGAACAAAATTTTTTCTAAATATATCAAAAGAAACAAAAAAATGGGTCATCAAAAACATTTTCTTTCTAAAAAAAAGAATCAAAGAACTCTCAAAAAGAAACCAAATTTTATCATTTGCATTGAATAAAATAGAAAGATATGAATTGAGTAAACCTAAAAAAGAAAGAAATTCGATAATCCATAATCAAATTATTTCCGAATCGTCTATTCAAATTCCATTTATGGATTGTGCAACTTACTCATTGACAGAAAAAAAAATTAAAAATCTAACTAATAGAACAAACACAATCATAACTGAAATAGAAAAAATGAAAAAAGATAAGCAAATAGAGTTTCTAATTCGAGAGATAAAGATTAGCCCGACCAAAATAAGTTATGAAGATAAAAAATTAGAATCACCAAAAAACATTTGGCGGATATTCAAAAGAAAAAATCTTCAATTACTTCGTAAATTACATTTTTTTTTTAAATTTTTGATTGAAAAACTATCCATATATATCTTTCTATGTCTCATTATTATATTTAGAATCATTTTTCGTAAATTAAAAAACCAAAAATTTAATAAATATATTTACAATAATGAAGCAAATCAAGAAAGAATTGATAAAACAAATCAAAGTATAATTAACTTTACTTTGACTATAAAAAAGTCACTTTTTCTTATTAATCTTATTAATAATAATAAAAATTCACATATTTGGGGGGACTTATCTTACTTATCACAAGCCTATGTATTCTACAAATTATCACAAATCCAAGTCAGTAATTTATATAAGTTAAGATCTGTCTTTAACTATTACGGAACATCTTTTAGTCTTAAGAATAAAATGAAAGAATATTTTGTTGGAACGCAAAGAATGTTTGATTCCGAATTAAGACAACATAAGAACCTTCGAAATTCGTTAATTATAATTAATGAATGGAAAAACTGGCTAAAGGGTCATTCTCAATATGATTTATCTCAGATTAGATGGTCTAGATTAATATCACAAAAATGGCGAAATAGAGTCAATCAATATCAATGTTGTATGGCTAAAAATAAAGATTTAGACAAATGTGATTCATATGAAAAAAACCAATTCATTCATTATGAAAAACAAAATTATTTTGAAATAGATTCATTACTAAAAACAAAAAAAAAATTAAAAAAACAATATCAATATGATCTTTTATCGTATAAATCTATTAATTATGAAGATGAAAAAAACTCATATATTTATGGATTGCCATTACAAGTAAATAAGAACAAAAAGATTTCTTATACTTACAATAACAATACGCCTAAACGTAAACTATTTGATATGATAGAAGATATCCTTATCAATAATTATCAAGTAGAAAAGAATAGTATAGATATAGAAAAAAGTCCGGATAGAAAATATTTTTATTGGAAAATTCTAAATTTTTGTGTTAAAAATAAGATTGATATTAAGGATTACATTAATATTGATACCATCACTAAGAGGAATAAAAATACTACTAAGAGGAATAAAAATACTAAGATTAGTGTTAATAATTATCAAATAATTGATAAATTTTATAAAAAAAAAAAAGGTCTTTTTTCTCTCACGATTCATCAAAAAATTCACCCATTCAATAAAACAAAGTCTCTTGCTCATTGGAATTGGATGGGAATGAATGATAAAATACTAAGTCGCTCCATAGCATTTTTGTTATTCCCAGAATTTGAGATATTTTATAATACATATAAGATTAAACCCTGGACCATACCAATCAAATTACTTCTTTTCAATTTTAATGTAAACCAAAATATTAATAAACATAAAAGCACCGCTGAAAAAAAAAATATATCTCTTTTTTTTTTTTCGAAAAAAAAAACTCTTAAAAAAAAAAAAACTCTTAAATTAGAAAATAGAAATCAAGGAGAAAAAAAACAAGGAGAAAAAAAATTAGTCGACCCACCCTCTATTAAATCCGCTCTCTCAAACCAAAAAAAAGATGGTGAACAAAGTTCTACGGGATCAGACATGAAAAAACGTAGAAACAAAAAGCAATACAAGAATAACCTAGAAGCAGAGTTTGCGTTTTTCTTAAAAAAGTATTTGCGTTTTCAATGGAGATGGAATGATTCTTTAATTTTAAATCAAAGAATATTCAATAACATCAAAGTATATTGCCTCCTCCTTAGACTGGACAATCCAAAAGAGATTGCTATATCCGCTATTCAAAGAAACGAAATGAATCTGGATAGTATGATGATCCAGAAGGATTTAACTCTTCCAAAATTGATAAAAAGGGGAACATTTATTATCGAACCAGTTCGTCTGTCTGTAAAAAATGATGGACAATTTGATATATATCAAACCATAGGTATTTCATTGGTTCATACGAATAATCACCAAATTAATCAAAGATACCTAGAAAAAGGTTATGGCTATGCTAACAAGAATAAGAAAAATTTTTATGAATCCATTGCAATACATCAAAAAATGACTGGAAATATAGACAAAAATAATTATGATTTGCTTGTTCTTGAAAATATTTTATCCCCAAAGCGTCGTAGAGAATTGAGAATTCTATTTTTTTTCAATTCTAGGGATATAAACAGTATCTATAGAAATACAGTATTTTTCAATGGAAATAGGATAAAAAATTGCGTGTTGAATAAAAGAAAAATTTTGGATAACGATAAAAAGAAACTAATTAAATTAAAGTTCTTTCTTTGGTCTAATTATCGATTAGAAGATTTAGCTTGTCTGAATCGCTATTGGTTTGATACCACTAATGGTAGTCGTTTTAGTATGACCAGAATTCGTATGTATCCTCGATTGCAAATTGATTAATGGTACATTTTTACTATATTCCCGTACCATGTCAAGTATATGAAGACAAAGAAATAAACATACCCATTATCTTACATTTCCATTTCATTCTGATACACAATACTTACTAATTTAATGAGTAATTGTATTTATTATATTAAAATTATATTAAAAATTCGATCTAAAAATGAATCAATAAGATCTTCTTATTTATTTTAAGATCTAATTTTTTTTTTTTATTTTTTGTGAATACAGAAATAGACCATACTTTTGTATACGATATCCGATTCAAATCCAATTCGAATCCAATTCATTATAAAAATGATATTGATTATTGATTACTAAAGTAAGTCATTTTACAAAAATAAAAAATTATTAATGAAATTAAGAATCTTGTGTATATCAAATTCAAATGAGTGGCATTATTATTACTGATCAAGAAATATATCGATAAAAATATCTAAAAAAAAAAGAGAAAGGGACAATTAATTTTTATGATAAAAAATGCATTCATTTCCGTTTTTTCAGAAAAAGAAAAAGAAGAAAACAGGGGATCCGTTGAATTCCAAATATTGAGTTTCACCAATAAAATAAGAAGACTTACTTCACATTTAGAATTGCACAGAAAAGACTATTTATCTCAAAGGGGTCTACGTCAAATTCTGGGAAAACGTCAACGGTTGCTGTCTTATTTGTCAAAGAAAAATAGAGTACGTTATAAATACTTAATTAATCAATTGAGTATTCGGGAATCAAAAATTCGTTAATTTGAAAAGTAATTTTGAATTATTTGATTTATTAGATCTTGAATTTTGATGAATTTTTTTTTTGTTTTACGCAATTCATGGAAGAATGAATCGAGGAAAAACTTATGAATATACCAGCTACAAGAAAAGATCTCATGATAGTTAATATGGGCCCCCACCACCCGTCAATGCATGGTGTTCTTCGACTCATCGTTACTCTGGACAGTGAAAATGTTATTGACTGTGAACCAATATTGGGTTATTTACACAGGGGGATGGAAAAAATTGCGGAAAACCGAACAATTATACAATATCTTCCTTATGTAACTCGTTGGGATTATTTAGCTACTATGTTCACAGAAGCAATAACTGTAAATGGGCCAGAACAGTTAGGAAATATTCAAGTACCTAAAAGAGCCAGTTATATCAGAGTAATTATGTTGGAATTGAGTCGTATAGCTTCTCATCTGTTATGGCTCGGCCCGTTTATGGCAGATATTGGTGCACAAACTCCTTTCTTCTATATTTTCCGAGAAAGAGAATTTATATATGATTTATTCGAAGCTTCCACTGGTATGAGAATGATGCATAATTATTTTCGTATCGGAGGAGTAGCAGCTGATCTACCTCATGGGTGGATAGATAAATGTTTGGATTTCTGCGATTATTTTTTAACAAGAGTTACTGAATATCAAAAACTTATTACACGAAATCCAATTTTTTTAGAACGCGTTGAAGGTGTAGGCATTATTGGTAGAGACGAAGTAATAAATTGGGGTTTATCAGGACCAATGTTGCGAGCTTCCGGAATACAATGGGATCTTCGTAAAGTTGATCATTATGAGTGTTACGACGAATTGGATTGGGAAGTCCAATGGCAAAAAGAAGGGGATTCATTAGCTCGTTATTTAGTCCGAATTGGTGAAATGACAGAATCCATAAAAATTATTCAACAGGCTCTAGAAGGAATTCCGGGGGGGCCCTATGAGAATCTAGAACTTCGATACTTTGATAGAGAAAGGTATCCAGAATGGCATGATTTTGAATACCGATTCATTAGTAAAAAACCTTCTCCTATTTTTGAATTGCCGAAACAAGAACTTTATGTAAGAGTCGAAGCCCCAAAGGGTGAATTGGGAATTTTTCTGATAGGGGATCAGAATGGTTTTCCTTGGAGATGGAAAATTCGCCCGCCAGGTTTTATCAATTTGCAAATTCTTCCTCAGTTAATTAAAAGAATGAAATTGGCTGATATTATGACAATACTAGGTAGCATAGATATCATTATGGGAGAAGTTGATCGTTGAAATGATAATTGATACAACGGAAATACAAGATATCAATTCTTTTTACAGAGTGGAATCTTTAAAAGGGGTCTATGGAATTATATGGGCGCTTGTCCCTATTTTGACTCTTGTATTGGGAATTACAATAGGCGTATTAGTAATTGTATGGTTAGAAAGAGAAATATCCGCAGGGCTACAACAACGTATTGGACCTGAATATGCCGGTCCTTTAGGAGTTCTTCAAGCTCTAGCAGATGGGACAAAACTACTTTTCAAAGAGAATCTTCTTCCATCTAGAGGAGATACTAGTTTATTTAGTATCGGACCATCCATAGCAGTCATATCTATTCTGCTAAGTTATTTAGTAATTCCTTTTGACTATCGTCTTGTTTTAACCGATCTCAATATCGGAGTTTTTTTATGGATTGCGGTTTCAAGTATTGCTCCCATTGGACTTCTTATGTCAGGATATGGTTCAAATAATAAATATTCCTTTTTAGGTGGTCTACGAGCTGCTGCTCAATCGATTAGTTATGAAATACCATTAACTCTATGTGTATTATCAATATCTCTACGTGCGATTCGTTGAAACATAACCTTTTCCTTATTCTTTTCTTTCTAGTCTTTATAGAAAAAGAAGGGGAATAAATTGCATACATATCTTCATTTTTTTATTAATTATTCGGATTAATGAATTAAATTAGATAGTTATATGAGTGAAAAAAAAAACAGCTATAGCTATATAATATATAGATTCGCAGTAAAATTATTGAGTCTCGTCTTCAATGTATAAGAAGAATTAAAGAGTTGAACATAAATAAACAGAAGACGAGACCGTTTACCCCAAGATTGGTTGATTAGTCATGTCATCCTAGCTTGAAGCGGGTTCAAAAAATCAACCTATTTTGTTTTCACTAGCGTTTGTATGTATTACCAGAAAGCGGGGGTTTTAGCAAAAATGAGTGGACGGTTAGAAACGCCAAAGTACGCAAAGGATTAGTAATAGAAATTGTGCAATTTATCCCAAAGGACATTTACACATAATATAACAAGAATACTAATTGGGGCTTTAAGTTAGTAGAAATGATTAAGCAGTACTCCCCACGATTCCGATCCAGAGTATACTCCTATCCACTGATTCAAATAAATGACTATCGGAAACGAAATAATCTTTTATTTTGTAAGCTCCCCCCCCCCCCTTTTTTTTCAGAAAAGAAAGAAGAATAGGAATGAAAAAAAAAAATAGAAAGAATATAATAAAAAAAAAAGATCTTTTTTTTTTCTTTCGT